TAATTATATCTAATGATCAATAAATTCGGCTGAATTCTATATCTACACGCGTAAAAATCCTAGCAAGATTCTAATCTATTCTATAAAGATTTCTAATCTATTCTATAAAGATTTTATATATAAATTTGCCCTGGAATTGACCAAGACCCAATACTAATATTATTCTTTATTAGTGTAGAATGGAAATATAAATGGGGCGTGGCCAAGTGGTAAGGCAACGGGTTTTGGTCCCGGTATTCGGAGGTTCGAATCCTTTCGTCCCAGGCATATACATTGTATCAGAGTAAAAGTTTATTTTGAAAATTATGTTTAAATGCCTAATATTGGATAGAATGTCATTCTTGTTTCTTTTATTATTTTGAATGATTCTTCTATGAATCATATTTTTTTTTCACAAACTGAACTAACTGAATTGAGTGCAAATGACATGCAGATATAACTAAATAGATTTGTTTGTGATCAAGATACGATGGTAACATAGGTCACATCCCTTTTTTTTAATTCAACTAATTAAAAACTAAATAAAGTATGGCGGATTTTTCATCATATGTTCATTCCCTTCATATTGAAGGGGTTTAGCTACTTAATTTGAAGAAAAACCTTACGTCTCATATCTTTTTGAATTTTCAACTACTATACATTTTATATTGAATCACAATAAGAAAGAGCCTTTCTTTCCTATCTCTTATTCTCTATCCATTAAAATGAAACTTAAATGTAAATGGGGTAGCCAAATTATTAGGATCTCTTAATTCTAAACAAGAGGGAGGTTATTACATTAAATTAATGGGATTAAGTCTCTTAAGACTGGGTTAGGGTAAACTAAAAAATTAGGAGCAAGGGCCTAATCTGGACTTGTTTGTCTTTGTCCCTAGAGAGTCCCCCTTCCCCAAAGGGGATCCTTTTTTTGTTCTGATTCACTATTCCCAGAGAGTCGGGGGATAGATAGTTCTTAATTAGTAACGGGAGGTATTCATTTAAATATCTGTGTCTGTCCGAATCTCATTAACAACGAATCAAGTTACATATGTAACGGATGTGCGTTTTTTTATCCATAATAAAGACTTCAGTTCAGTCTATATGATAGGTACGAAAAACCCCTATTCGTTCATTTTATCTTATTATTATTATCTAATTTTATTAATAAAATTAGAATCGAAAGAACAAGAACAAGTACCTAAATCTTCTCTTAGATCAGTCTTTTTTATCCATCTCACACAAAAGATGGGGTTTTTGTTCAATCCATTTATCTGCTTTAAATCGTTGATAGTTCAATTCGAAAAGAAACAGATATTTCTCTCTTTTTTTTTTTTAGGATGATCAAATTTTTAGTCTTTACTGTAAAACTTTATTCAAATAATGATGTCGAAATAGGAAACTTTTTCGATTAGAAAAATTTTTAATGGTTGCTTTTGAATTGAATCTTTGGTATTCAAAAAAGTGGGAAATGGGTCATATTGAGTCACTTTAAGATGCAGAGTAAAAAAGAATTCATTTATTCATATTCGTATTCTTTCTCTATTTCTATTAGTTTTTTTAATAAAAAGTAAAGTGTTGCATTCATACAATAACATACAATAATAGGTGGGGTCTTGCTAAGATTGCTTCAGAAAGCTTTTTGACATCTTTGTATAGAAAAATTTGTATAGAAGAAAAAAGGGTATAGATTAATATGTTTATGTATCGACGGAACCAATGACTATTCATGATTCCATAATTGAATCAATTCCATACGGGTTCCAAATTAGAGGAATATTTTGTTATGGTAAAACTTCGTTTGAAACGATGTGGTAGAAAGCAACGTGCGACTTGAAGGACACGATCCGGTGTGGATTTTTATTCTTACATCCGCCATCTTTTATAAGAATGAAGGTGCTCTTGGCCCGACATCTGTTCTGTTTTCACTAGAATCCTTCTTTTTGTTAGGTTGTAATGAATCTAGTACATGATGGAGCTCGGGTATAAAGTATGGATTCATCTTTCAGGGGGCAAGAATCTAGGGTTAATACCAATCAATAAATTGGAACAACTTCGTAAGTATATCATCAATATAGAAATAGAAAGGATCCGATTCGGTCAAGTTTTTAATTCAAAAGGAAAATTTGTTGGAATTGAAAAAACTCTTTCGATTCAAAGTGTATCGCAGGGAATCGGGCGTTTGTATGATTCTTTGCTATAAATAAATAAAAAAGGGGTATGTTGCTGCCATTTTGTAAGGATTAAGAAGCACCGAAGTAATGTCTAAACCCACTGATTTAAAACAAATAATAAAGGATCCCAGAACAAGGAAACGCCGTTTTTTCAATTGTCTCAATAACTGGATCATAATAAAGATAAAGAATCCAAATGGGTTGTATTTTAAATGAGACAAACAAGAGGGGGGTTAAAGACCATTCAAAAATGAAATAAATTGCCTAAAGATTTTTTTCTTTTAAGCTATTTGAGAATTATACAACTTGAGTTATGGGTACAAATGATTTTTTCTTTTTCAGGAAGGAGGAAGAAAAAAATGAGTTAAATCCCATTCTAATTTATTTTATCAACTCCTTTGCCATTAATTAGAATTCTATACGTAGACAAAACTTCAAATCATTTTTTCTTGAGCCGTACGAGGAGAAAACTTCCTATACGTTTCTAGGGGGGGTCTTGTTCATTTACTTAGATCTATCCCAATGAGCCGTCTATCGAATCGTTGCAATTGATGTTCGATCCCGAAGAGAAGGAAGAGATCTTCGGAACGTGGGTTTTTACGATCCGATAAAGAATCAAAGTTATTTAAACGTTCCTGCTATTCTATATTTCCTTGAAAAGGGCGCTCAGCCCACAGGAACTGTTCGGGATATTTTAAAAAAGGCGGAGGTTTTTAAGTAGCTTGGTCCTAATCAAACAAAATTCAATTAAGGAAATAAAGAAATAGAAAGGTGATAGTAATGTACTCTACTAATAAGTAATAACCAAGGAATCCTCTTTTTTTTTATTCTAGTTACTTATTATTTATTGAATAAATAAATCGAAATCTGATATTTTTTCTACTTCTTCTTTATTTATTTTATTCCTATATCTAAACTTTTTTCATCTATGTAGTGCCAATCCAACACAAGCCCTTTTTTGAATAGTATTGAAATGGAATTTATTTTGTTTTTCCGTTGTATTCTTTTCTCAACATTTATATTGACAACAGTGTAGCGAACAAATATAATTCATCGTGATAAGTAGATAAATTTATTTCTGTTCCAGAGGTTTGATTTTTACCTTACATTATTCAAATGATGGGGTTCCTTGGATTCGCTTTGATACAATTTGAGCTAAGATATAATAAGAATAGGGGTTTTTGATTGAAAAGTCGATAACATAAGAGCTAAGAGGTGGTCTATTTTTTTTTTTCGATTTTTTTCTTTCTTGGTTCAAAGGTTTGATTGTCTTGTCTAATCTTTTTTTATTTTGATTGTATCTACATAACCTTTTTCTATTCGGGTTGCTAACTCAACGGTAGAGTACTCGGCTTTTAAGTGCGGCTAGGATCTTTTACACATTTGGATGAAGCGAGGGATTCGTCCATACCATCGGTAAAGTTTGGAAGACCACGACTGATCCTGAAAGGGAATGAATGGAAAAAATAGCATGTCGTATCAACGAAGAGTTCTGAGAATATTTCATTCTTTCCGAATCGGTACAAACCATTGTGTTCTTTTTTGAAACGGAACAAAATGAATTCAATTTCAAGTTGGGTCGAATGAATAAATGGATAGAGATAGAGCCCTAATGGCTTCAATTTATTGATTATAGAAAAAAAGCAACGAGCTTCTGTTCTTAATTTGACTGATTACCCGATCTAATTAGACGTTAAAAATGTATTAGTGCCTGATACGGGAAGGGATTATCCCATGAATGGATTCTTTATTTTTTAATGAATCCTAACTATTGCCATTTTCCATTATGGAATGGAAATGTGTGTGTAGAAGAAACAGTATATTGATAAAAAAATTCCAAAATCAAAAGAGCGATTAGGTTGAAAAAATAAAGGATTTCTAAGCGTCTTGTTATCCTATAACGAACATAAACCTATTCGTTTAAATGGAAAAGAGAGGATAGAGAATCTGTTGATAAGTTTACCTGTATCCGAGGTATCTATTCGTTTATTACTAGAATACCTCGTTTTTACTGTATCGTACTATGTTTCATTGATAACCCCCAAAATCCTCTACCTTTAGTTCAACTATAATTTCAAATGGAGGAATTCCAAAGATATTTAAAGCTAAATAGATCTCAACAACACTACTTCTTATATCCACTTATCTTTCAGGAGTATATTTATGCACTTGCGCATGATCATGGTTTAAATAGAAATAGATCCGTTTTGTTGGAAAATGCAGGTTATAATAAATTCAGCTTACTAATTGTGAAACGTGCAATGGAGCGAATGTATCAGTATGAACAGAATCATTTGATTCTTTTTGCTAATGATTTTAACCAAAATAGATTTTTTGGGCGCAACAAGAATTTGAATTTTCAAATGATATCAGAAGGGTTTGCAGTCATTGTAGAAATTCCATTTTATCTCCGATTATTATCTTCGCTAGAAAGGAAAGGAATAGTAAAATCTCAGAATTTACGATCAATTCATTCAATATTCCCTTTTTTAGAGGACAAATTTTCACATTTAATTTATGTGTTAGAGATACTAATACCCTACCCAGCCCATCTGGAAATATTGGTTCAAACTCTTCGCTACTGGGTAAAAGACGCTTCTTCTTTACATTTATTACGGTTCTTTCTCCACGAGTATCGTAGTTGGAATACTCCAAATAAAGCCAGTTCTTTTTTTTCAAAAATAAATCAAAGGTTTTTCTTCGTCCTATATAATTCTCATCTATGTGAATACGAATCCATCTTCGTCTTTCTCCGTAACCAATCTTCCCATTTATGCTCAACGTCTTCTGGAACCCTTCTTGAACGAATCTATTTCTATGGAAAACTAGAACATCTTGATCTTGTACTTG